AAATAATACTCCCTATAGTCCCTAAAATTTGTTGTTTCGCCGATTTCTAGTTCCCTTTTTTTCTGCGCTTGCTTTCCTTATCTTTAGTATCTAGTCAAATTTTTCCATTCTAATACAAAAAAACTCTTTATTATTGATCCATTCTATCAATTTCAATTGGTCACTACCGACAGAGTTACATCACACCCCCTCCCATTTTTCAATACAAATTTGTATTGAAAAATAACGAAAAGGGGGTTAAAGTTAATTCTTCTTAATATACATACTAGGATTAGGACTATCAGACAAGTAATTCCTGACACCTGGTCGAAAAGGAATAGAAAGTCTAAAGAGAGGCAAAAAGGCTTTTGATAATTTTTTTGGTTCTTTCTTTTTTACGAATTTGATAAAGCTAAATAGACAGATCTAAAAATTCATTTCGGATAATTGAACCTTCTCAAACTGTTTCTTTTTAAGAACCAAAAAGATTTGTGCCAAAACAACCGATCCTAAGAAGAACAAAAGGCCTTGGACACGTAATGGATCTTGAAGTACTATTTCCGCATCCCCCTGACCAAATCCACCCACATTAGGATTACTCGTTAATGGTTGATCAAGTTTAATGGATTCGCCCTCTGAAACAAGAAGTTCTAGGCCTCGAGGGATAATATCAATTACTTGGCGTTCATTCGATGCATCCACTATGGTTATTTCGTATCCCCCTTTTTCTTTTCGTAAAATTTTGCTTATTATCCCTCCTGCCGTAGCATTATAAACTGTATTATTACTTTTGCTACCATCAGGATAAATCTGACCCCTTCCCCTGTTTCCACCTACGTATATAGGATATTTTAAGAAGTGAACATCTTTATTAGTAGCAGGGTCTGGGGCAAGAATAGGAAAGGTTATTTCACTATATTTTTGACCAGGAACAGGACCTATCACAAGAATATTTTTTTTATTGGGGCGATAATTCTGAAAAGACAGATTTCCTATCTTTTCTTTCATCTCGGGTGAAATACGATCGGGGGGGGCTAATTCAAACCCCTCCGGTAAAATAAGAACAGCTCCCACATTCAAAGCTCCTTTTTTACCATTAGCTAGAACTTGTTTTAGCTGCATATCATAAGGAATTTTAACAACTGCTTCAAATACAGTATCAGGAAGTACCGCTTGTGGAACCTCAATATCCACGGGTTTACTAGCTAAATGGCAATTGGCACATACAATACGCCCAGTTGCCTCTCGTGGATTTTCATAATTCTGCTGGGCAAAAATTGGATATGCACTTGAAATGGATGCCCAAGTTATTATATATATCATGAGTGAGACAGATATAGAGCGAGTAATCTCTTCCCTTATCCAAGAAAAGGTATTTCTAGTTTGCATGGTCCAATCATTTATCCCGAAAATTTCTACAATAAAGTTAGGTAGGTCGATAATATACTTCCCTAGCCACAATTCTGCTATTTACATTTACTGAAAAAAGAAAATTTTTTTGTTGAAATATACAAGGAATCCCCTCGTGGGTAAAAAAGAGTAAAGTAAATACGACTTTTATTTGGTTATGACGTATAAAGTAAGAAAGATTAGAATTGGATCAGTGAATCTTTTTTTAGTCATTTATTGCATGATAAATCACTACAAGTGACGGAGATACACGATTTAAATAACGAAAGATCCAATATTTAAAAATTGTATCAAGAATGACTGGAAAGGTAGAAACTAGACCAGATAAAATTTGCTCATAATGAGCAAACCCAAAATCTTTGTAAATATAACCAATCATTAGTTCCCAACCGTGAGGCGAATGGAATCCGATACATAAATCAGTTAATAAAAGAATCGAAAAAGCTTTAATTGTATCACTTAAATTATATAGGAATTCTTGAACCCAAGAATTGAGAATAAAAAGCTTTTCCTTACCCCAAAAGGAATAACCACTTAGAATAACGAAAGATATTAGATTTGTCGAGAAGTGCAAGATTGTATGGATACGATACTCATTGTGTATCTTGATGAATTGGATCGTTTCTTTGTGGATTCCTAGACGAAATTGTTGTAAATCGGTTTCTGGGTATTCCTTTATCATTTGATCCAGCTGGAATAGTTCCTCTAATTGTATGAATTTTTCTAGAACACTTTTTTCTTGAATATCATTCAAGAAAGTTTCGCATTGTTTAGTATTCCACCAATTAGTAATCCAAGTTTTCAAACTTTTATTACAGCAGAGAGAGATCAACCAGGGCAAAAAGACTATAGATGTAAAATAAAAAAAAGGAATGAATGCTTTCTTTTTTGCCATTTTGAATCTGTGAGTTGTTAATGAACCTACCGCATTTGTTGATTCTATTAGATCTCCTATTTCTATCGAGCATGAGTTTCTATTCTAATTCGAATAGAATATATTGAGCCTATAATCCCTTTTATCTTTTTCTTTTGATTCAATACTTAGTCTTTGCTTTGAACCTAGAAAGAATACAGAAATAGCCTCAGAATACACTTCCAATTTGAATCAAGAAAAAATGGGATTTCCAGGATGTTATTCCCCCCTTTTTCGATCAATACTAAAAGAACTTTTAAAAATTTTTCAAATAACAAATATGATTCGATTTTCGAGACGAATAAACTCCCTTTCTTTTCTATCAAATATATCAAAAAAAACGAGCATAAAAGAATAGATGACTGTTCAATTGAAAAAAAAAAGAAAGCAATTCTTTCGTTTTTTCTTCCTACTGCCAAAGTATTTAGTCTTTAAACTTTAAAAATGAATTCATTTCAAAATACTTCAATTGGTACACGCAAGAAGTAAGCCAATTCAGCAGCTTTTTGCTCAATTTCTCGTGTAGTAAAATTTTCATCAGTACGAATTAAAGGAATAGCCCCTTGACCTCGAATTTCCATATAAAGGACACGCCGAGCAGAAACACCCTCTTTAACTTCTATTCTGATGGACTGAATATCTTTCATAAGGAATCGTAAAAAGATGCGCCGGCTTTTTCCAGGAAATCCCCAACGAAAAATACGTACTATCCCTTCTTTTCGGTCGAAAAGATCATAACCACTACCCACATTCCACAAAATAGTGCACCACAAATAGCAACTAATAAAGAGACCCGCGATTCCATAGAAAGACATCACAATCCCTTGTGGAAAAAAAATGATTTGCTGAGACGCAACTAACGATATAAAATTTCTACCAAGATAACTGGAAGTTCCAACCAATAAGAATCCCAATGAACCTAAAAATAGGATAAAGGCCCAGCAGAAATTACTTGTTTTTCGAGACCCCGTTATAAATTCTATCCATAGAGATTCTGATCGCCAACTCATATATATTAGATCCAGTTATACAATTTTTTGGAATTGAGAAAATATGACTTTCCTTTTTTTGTTTTCAAAGTAACTCTCATCAACTATAACTATTTTGTTGTGAACCTTTACCTTAGGAGTAATTCATATAATTGTTTATATCTAAAATAATAATATCTCCTTCCTTTATATGATCCCCTATAACTATATACATACAAATAAATCCATTGACTTGAATTTCATACAGCGGGCCGATGATGATCCTTTTTTCAAAAGGGCGCAAAGTGAGTTACCCCATATAATACGTTTAGACATGCTTTTTTTAGTTATGTTTGTAGGAATCTATGTGTTATACAATATTCTACCAAATGGGTCTTATCAAATCGAAGTTTTTAAAATAAAAAAGGGAGTGATACGATTCGGTCTCATCCGATCTAAAAAATCTTATTTTTTTGAATATGAAGAAATAAAGAAGCCATTGCAAGTGCCGGAAAGACTAGGCCTACTAAAGGCACAAAAATAGAGGGTAAGTTGTTCAAAGTTGTCATAAAAGGGGGTACCTCAATTTAATATTTGTACCTGTTATTGTTATATTCTGAATTCTAAAGATATCTTAGAATATCTTGTATTTTTATTATTTCTATTATATATATTATATAATTATACTTAAGTATCTTTAAGTAAATATATATCTAATACTAATATACAACCTAATAGAAATAGATAGAATAGAACCTACTAGAAATAGAATCAAAAAATAGGTACAAGAAAGGCCAAACTAAATAAATGGACTTATTAATCTTTCAAAATAAAATAGATGTATTATCATAATCCCCCTGTTAGATTTATTATTCTTTTTTTTTTTTTCTTTTTGTCTTCTAATAGTCATTAATAAAGAAAAAATTTTATTCCATTAAAAATTTCTACAAAATTGATTGGAATCTGATCCAACAACAGGGAATTTTCGGGAAATGCAAAAAGACGCAAGACTCTCTAGAGATCTATATCTCTAATCTATACATATGCAAGCAAGAGAGGAAAAAAACTTTGTTTCGTTTTTCTAGTCTAATTTGAACTTCTCGAAAGCAAAAATTCACTTTTTATCTTGTTGATAAAGGTTTACTGAGTAGTAAATAAGAATATCGATAAAAAAAGGATTCGAAAGAAAACTGCATTTTTCAGGGTTTTAGTTTCATTCTGATAAACGAACTGTTCTATTCTATTTTATTTCATTTTTGTTCAAAGGAAAAAAAGCATGGAGCTGAAATAACTCACTCACAACACCTTTTAAAAGATTACGTGGTACAATTGCATCCAATAAGCCCTTACGTAATAAAGATTCAGCTGCTTGTGAACCTTCAGGCACGGCTTTTTTCAATGTTTGTTCAATTACTCTTTTACCCGCAAATGCAATATAGGCATAGGGTTCGGCAATAATGATATCCCCCAACATACCAAAACTTGCTGTCACCCCACCGGTAGTAGGAGATGTAAGAATTGATATATAGAATAACTTTTTACTTGATTGATAATCACATAAAACCGAAGAAATTTTAGCCATTTGCATCAAACTTAAACTTCCTTCTTGCATTCGTGCTCCTCCGGAAGAACACACTAAAATAAGAGGTAAACGTTGATTGGTAGCATACTCGATCAAACGAGTTATTTTTTCGCCTACTACGGATCCCATACTACCCCCCATAAACTGA